TTGAGACCAATTTATCATATAGATGAGGATAAACTGGTGACCTCGGATATTAATGAAATCTATAGAAGAATTATCTATCGGAATAATACTCTTACAGATCTATTAACGACAAGTATAGCTACGCCAGAAGAATTAATAATATCTCAGGAAAAATTGCTACAAGAAGCAGTGGATGCACTTCTTGATAATGGAATCTGCGGACAACCAATGAGGGATGATCATAATAGAGTTTACAAGTCGCTTTCAGATGTAATTGAAGGCAAAGAAGGAAGAGTTCGCGAGACTCTGCTTGGTAAACGCGTCGATTATTCAGGGCGGTCAGTGATTGTCGTGGGCCCTTCACTTTCATTACATCGATGTGGATTGCCTCGCGAAATAGCAATAGAACTTTTCCAGGCATTTGTAATTCGTGACCTAATTAGAAAACATCTTGCTTCGAACATCGGAGTTGCTAAGAGTCAAATTCGTAAAAAAAAACCAATTGTATGGGAAATACTTCAAGAAATTCTGGATGACCATCCTGTATTGCTGAATAGAGCGCCTACTCTGCATAGATTAGGCATACAGGCATTCCTCCCCATTTTAGTAGAAGGGCGCGCTATTTGTTTACACCCATTAGTTTGTAAGGGCTTCAATGCGGACTTTGACGGGGATCAAATGGCTGTTCATGTGCCTTTATCTTTGGAGGCTCAAGCAGAGGCACGTTTACTTATGTTTTCTCATATGAATCTTTTGTCTCCAACTATTGGAGATCCCATTTCTGCACCAACTCAAGATATGCTTAGTGGACTCTATGTCTTAACGAGTGGAAATCGTCGGGGTATTTGTGTAAATAGGTATAATCCGTGTAATGGTAGAAACTATCAAAATGAAGATAATAACTATAAGTATACAAAAAAAAAAGAACCGTTTTTTTGTAACGCCTATGATGCAATTGGAGCTTTTCGGCAAAAACGAATCAATTTAGGTAGTCCTTTGTGGCTGCGGTGGCGACTAGATCAACGCGTTATTGCTGCAAGAGAAACTCCCATTGAAATTCACTATGAATCTTTGGGGACCTATTATGAGATTTATGGACACTATCTAATAGTAAGAAGTATAAAAAAAGAAATTCTTTATATATATATTCGAACCACTCTTGGGCATATTTCTCTTTATCGAGAAATAGAAGAAGCCATACAGGGGTTTTGGCAGGGCTGTTGTAATTCTATGCTACCAGCGGGAATTCGAGTCTCGCCGGGTTAACTAGGACTATAAAATTGCGGAATTTCTACGTGAATCAAGATCTAGAAAAGGAAGTTGTCCAATCACTGACTCAAACCCATTGTCAAATTCTACTCAGCGCAATATGGAGGTACTGATGGCAGAACGGCCCACTCAGGTCTTTCACAATAAAGTGATAGACGGAACTGCCATGAAACGACTTATTAGTCGATTTATTGATCACTATGGAATAGGATATACATCACATATCCTGGATCAAGTAAAGACTCTGGGTTTCCGACAAGCTACCGCCGCATCCATTTCATTAGGAATTGATGATCTTTTAACAATACCTTCTAAAAGATGGCTAGTTCAAGACGCTGAACAACAAAGTTTTATTTTGGAAAAACACCATCATTATGGGAATGTACACGCGGTAGAAAAATTACGTCAATCGATCGAGATCTGGTATGCCACAAGTGAATATTTGCGACAAGAAATGAATCCTAATTTTCGGATGACCGATCCTTTTAATCCAGTCCATATAATGTCTTTTTCGGGAGCCAGAGGAAATGCATCTCAGGTACATCAATTAGTAGGTATGAGAGGATTAATGTCGGATCCCCAAGGTCAAATGATTGATTTACCCATTCAAAGCAATTTACGCGAAGGACTCTCTTTAACAGAATATATTATTTCTTGCTACGGAGCCCGTAAAGGAGTTGTGGATACCGCTATCCGAACATCAGATGCAGGATACCTCACGCGCAGACTTGTTGAAGTAGTTCAACACATTGTTGTACGTCGAACAGATTGTGGCACCGTCCGAGGTATTTCTGTAAGTCCTCGAAATGGAATGATGACCGACAGGATTTTTATCCAAACATTAATTGGGCGTGTATTAGCGGATCATATATATATAGGTTCGCGATGCATTGCTACTAGAAATCAAGATATTGGGGTTGGACTTGTTAATAGATTCATAACTTTTAGAGCACAACCAATCTCTATTCGAACCCCCTTTACTTGTAGGAGTACATCTTGGATTTGTCAACTATGCTATGGCCGAAGCCCAGCTCACGACGACCTGGTTGAATTGGGAGAAGCTGTAGGTATTATTGCAGGTCAATCTATTGGAGAACCAGGTACTCAATTAACATTAAGAACTTTTCATACCGGCGGAGTATTCACAGGGGGTACTGCAGAACATGTCCGAGCCCCTTCTAATGGAAAAATAAAATTCAATGAGGATTTGGTTCATCCGACACGTACACGTCATGGACATCCTGCTTTTCTATGTTCTAGAGACTTGTATGTAACTATTGAAAGTGAAGATATTATACACAATGTGTGTATTCCGCCCAAAAGTTTTCTTTTAGTTCAAAACGATCAATATGTAGAATCAGAACAAGTCATTGCTGAGATTCGCGCGAGAACATCCACTTTGAATTTGAAAGAGAAGGTTCGAAAACATATTTATTCTGACTCAGAAGGCGAAATGCACTGGAATACCGATGTGTACCATGCACCTGAATTTACATATGGTAATATTCATCTCTTACCAAAAACAAGTCATTTATGGATATTATTAGGGGAGCCCTGGAGATCCAGTCCAGGCCCCTGTTCGATCCACAAGGATCAAGATCAAATGAACGCTTATTCTCTTTCTGTTAAGCGAAGATATATTTCTAACCCCTCAGTAACTAATAATCAAGTGAGACACAAATTTTTTAGTTCGTATTTTTCTGGTAAAAATCAAAAAGGAGATAGGATTCCTGATTATTCAGAACTTAATCGAATGACATGTACCGGTCGTTGTAATCTCAGAAATCCGGCCGTTCTCGAGGGGAATTCGGATTTATTGGCAAAGAGGCGAAGAAATAGAGTCATCATCCCACTCGAATCGATTCAAGAGGGCGAGAACCAATTAATACCTTCTTCAGGTATCTCAATTGAAATCCCCCGAAATGGTATTCTCCGTAGAAATAGTATTCTTGCTTATTTGGACGATCCTCGATATATAAGAAAGAGCTCGGGACTTACTAAATATGAGACTAGAGAACTGAATTCAATCGTTAATGAAGAGGAGTTGATTGAGTATCGAGGAGTCAAGGTATTTTGGCCAAAATACCAAAAGGAAGTAAATCCGTTTTTTTTTATTCCCGTGGAAGTCCACATTTTGGCCGAATCTTGTTCCATAATGGTACGGCACAATAGTATTATTGGGATAGATACACAAATCACTTTAAATAGAAGAAGTCGGGTAGGTGGATTGGTCCGAGTGAAGAAAAAAGCAGAAAAAATTAAACTAATAATCTTTTCTGGAGATATCCATTTTCCTGGAAAGACAAACAAGGCATTCCGATTGATACCACCAGGAGGGGGAAAACAAAATTCCAAAGAATACAAAAAATTGAAAAATTGGCTCTATATCCAACGAATGAAACTTTCCAGGTATGAAAAAAAATATTTTGTTTTGGTTCAACCTGTAGTCCCATATAAAAAAACGGATGGTATAAATTTAGGAAGACTTTTCCCACCGGATCTCTTGCAAGAAAGTGATAATCTACAACTTCGAGTTGTCAACTATATCCTTTATTACGACCCAATTCTTGAAATTTGGGACACAAGTATTCAATTAGTTCGGACTTGTTTAGTGTTGAATTGGGACCAAGACAAAAAGATCGAAAAGGCCTGTGCTTCCTTTGTTGAAATAAGGACAAATGGTTTAATTAGAGATTTTCTAAGAATCGACTTAGCGAAGTCACCTATTTTGTATACCGGAAAAAGAAATGATCTGTCGGGTTCAGGATTAATCTCTGAGAATGGATCAGATCGCGCTAATGTCAATCCGTTTTCTTCCATTTATTCCTATTCCAAGGCAAGGATTCAAGAATCCCTTAATCCAAATCAAGGAACTATTCATACGTTATTGAATCGAAATAAGGAATCTCAATCTTTGATAATTTTGTCATCATCCAATTGTTCTCGAACAGGCCCATTCAACGATGTAAAATCTCCCAATGTGATAAAAGAATCAATCAAAGAGGACCCCCTAATTCCAATTAGGAATCCGTTGGGCCCCTTAGGAACAGGCTTTCCAATTTATAATTTTGATTTCTTTTCCGATTTAATAACCCATAATCAAATCTTGGTAACTAACTATTTGCAACTTGACAATTTAAAACAGATTTTTCAAATACTTAAATATTATTTACTGGATGAAAAAGGTAAAATTTATAATCCCTATTCCTGCAGTAACATCATTTTGAATCCATTCAATTTGAATTGGTATTTTCTGCATTACAATTGTTGTGAAGAGACATCTACAATCGTTAGTCTTGGGCAGTTTCTTTGGGAAAATGTATGTATAGCCAAAAAAGGACCGCATTTAAAATCGGGTCAAGTTCTAATTCTTCAAGTTGACTCTGTGGTAATACGATCAGCTAAGCCTTATTTGGCTACTCCAGGAGCAACTGTTCATGGACATTATGGGGAAATCCTTTACGAAGGAGATACATTAGTTACATTTATATATGAAAAATCAAGATCTGGTGATATAACGCAAGGTCTTCCAAAAGTGGAACAGGTGTTAGAAGTGCGTTCGATTGATTCAATATCGATGAATCTCGAAAAGAGGATTGAGACTTGGAACAAATGTATAACAAGAATTCTTGGAATTCCTTGGGCATTCCTGATTGGTGCTGAGCTAACTATAGTGCAAAGTCGTATCTCTTTGGTTAATAAGGTTCAAAAGGTTTATCGATCCCAAGGGGTGCAGATACATAATAGGCATA